TAATGATTTAACTCTAAAAGAAAGTTCTAATGATCTCGATCTATACAAGGATTTGTGGGTTCAATGCGAAAATTGTTATGGATTAAATTATAAGAAATTGCTTAAGTCAAAAATGAATATTTGTGAACAATGTGGATATTATTTGAAAATGAGTAGTTCAGATAGAATCGAACTTTTGATTGATCCAGGTACTTGGGGTCCTATGGATGAAGACATGATCTCGCTGGATCCCATTGAATTTCAGTCTGAAGAAGAGCCTTATAAAGATCGTATTGATTCTTATCAAAGAAAGACAGGATTAACTGAGGCTATTCAAACAGGCACGGGTCAACTAAACGGTATTCCTATAGCAATCGGGGTTATGGATTTTCAGTTTATGGGGGGTAGTATGGGATCCGTAGTAGGCGAGAAAATCACCCGTTTGATCGAATATGCTACCAATCATTTTTTACCTCTTATTCTAGTGTGTGCTTCCGGAGGAGCACGCATGCAAGAAGGAAGTTTGAGCTTGATGCAAATGGCTAAAATATCTTCCGCTTTATATGATTATCAATCAAATAAAAAGTTATTTTATGTATCAATTCTTACATCTCCTACTACTGGTGGAGTGACCGCGAGTTTTGGTATGTTGGGAGATATCATTATTGCTGAACCCAATGCCTATATTGCATTTGCGGGTAAAAGAGTAATTGAGCAAACATTGAATAAAACAGTACCTGAAGGTTCACAGGCGGCTGAATATTTATTCCATAAGGGTTTATTCGATCTAATCGTACCACGTAATCTTTTAAAAGGTGTTCTGAGTGAGTTAGTTCAGCTCCACGGTTTTTTTCCTTTGAATCAAAATTAAATCAAGTAGAGTCTTAAGTTAAATTATTTTCTTTTTAGTGAAAAGGCAGTTAGTTAGTTTATCAGAATCAAAGTCAAAGCCCATTATGCGGGCTTTGACTTTGTGACATAAAATGGAATTGTCGAAAAACGAATTATGTGGATAATTCTTTTTTTTTCGATATTACTGATTACTAATGAGTAAACCTCTAGTAACAAGATAAAAAGCTAATTTTTACTTCTGTGAAATGAAATTCGAATTTGGCGAGACAAATAAAACGAATTTTATCTTGCTCTATTGCGTATGTATATATAATTCAAATATAGAAAAAATATAAATAAAAAGTTTTGCATCTTTCTATATCTCCCGAGAATTCTATTTTTACTAAAAATCCCTGTTCTTGGATCGGATTCTAACGAATCGAATCTTTCGACAATTTGTAAGAAACTCTTTCTTTATTAAATTCAAATTAGAAAATCAAATTATCAAATTAGAAGACAATAACAATAGAATAATAATAATAAGAAAAGTAAGAATAAAGTAAGATAATAAGGAAAGTGAATTATCTTATCATACACCTATTTTATTTCATTTAGAAAGATGGGCAAGTCCTTTTATTTAATTCTACATTCCTTGCACTTATTAGATATCTATACTCGCTTAGATATACTTAGTATTTAGATATACTTAGTATAATATACGAATTATATTATAATTATTATAAGATATATTTATAACTAACAATATAACAATAACAGGTACAAATATTAAATTGAGGTACCCATTTTATGACAACTTTCAGCAGCTTTCCCTCTATTTTTGTGCCTTTAGTAGGCCTAGTATTTCCGGCAATTGCAATGGCTTCTTTATCTTTGTATGTTCAAAAAACTAAGATTTTTTAGAGTCGATGGGGCCAAGGCCAAGACCAAATCTTATCTATTTTTTTTTTTCAAGACTTAGATGCCACGGATATCTATTTAGTAGAATATTGTATAACATCCGGCTTCCCCGAACATAAATGAAAAAGCTCCTCTTATGTATACGTAAACATGATATAGGGGTAAATGAATTATAGCAAGTGGATCAGTACCGGACGGATGTATGAAATTAAAGTCTATATATCTAGTAGATCTATATAGGGGATCATATAAAGGGGATGATTTTAGATCTAAGCAATTTGATGAATTACTTCTTCATATCAAAATGGTACTAGTTGATGAGAGTTACTTCGGAAACAAAAAAAGTAAAGTCAAATTTTTTTGGTTATTCTCTCAATTCCAATAAAATGCAACTGGATCTAGTATGTATGAGTTGGCGATCAGAATCTATATGGATAGACTTTATAGTGGGGTCTCGAAAAATAAGCAATTTCTGCTGGGCCTTTATCCTTTTTTTTGGTTCATTAGGGTTTTTATTAGTTGGAACTTCTAGTTATCTTGGTAGGAATTTGATATCTTTATTTCCGTCTCAGCAAATAGTTTTTTTTCCACAAGGAATCGTGATGTCTTTCTATGGGATCGCGGGTCTCTTTATTAGTTCCTATTTGTGGTGCACGATTTTTTGGAATGTAGGTAGTGGTTATGATAGATTCGATAGAAAAGAGGGAATAGTATGTATTTTTCGTTGGGGTTTTCCTGGAAAAAATCGTCGCATCTTTCTACGATTCCTTATGAAAGATGTTCAGTCCATCAGAATAGAAGTTAAAGAGGGTATTTATGCTCGGCGTGTCCTTTATATGGAAATCAGAGGCCAGGGGGCCGTTCCCTTGACTCGTACTGCTGAGAATTTGACTCCACGAGAAATTGAGCAAAAAGCTGCTGAATTGGCCTATTTTTTGCGTGTACCGATTGAAGTCTTTTGAAATGAATTGCAGAATAAATGCTTTCTCGGCAGGAGGAAAAAACTCAAGCCAAGAAGCCTCTTTTTTATATAGCAGAACTAAATTGAGGTTTCTTCAGAATGCCCATTCGAACCAAAGAAGACGTATACGGAAGAGTCATAACATAAAACAAAACTGTTTTTTTTTCCACAAAAATTGTTTTTTATGCGTCTGTAAATGTAAAACCACTCAACTTAATTCAGTAACAAAACAAGCAAGAAATCGAAATAATGGATTCATCTCATATATCAAAGTATTTCGAAATAAAGACTTTCGCTTTTTATTTTCAATATTTGGAGTTGATACGTTAGATACAGATAGATCATATCTTGTAAATTTTCTCGACTTTCCTTTTGTCAATCAGCCCCTCCCCTTTTATCCTTTCTTTTGTGCTCCTTAAGAACTAAACAAGTAGATTTCTTTCTTATAACATAATGATAAACGTAATGATAACTTTTCTGTCTTTTTTTGTCACTCATTTTTGATCATCATAATATTTTTCATAATTTTTTTTTTTTTCAATTATTCCTGGACTCTAGACTATATACAGTCTAGATAACCCGCGCAAATTTTTCGACATATTTGATTGATATCTTGATTTTGATTGATATCTTGATATAGACAGGGAGCTCCTTCGTCTCAAAATCTGAATAGAATAATCTTTATTATTTGAAGCGGTTCTTTCGGGCAGTTATCGAAAGAGGGCAATTGCTTCGAATTTGATAAATTGAGATATCTGGAAACAATAAACAATAATATATATATTTCATTCGAACATTCAAATTCAAAGTGGATTCTTATTTTCTATTTCTGTATTCTTTTTAGATTCAAGGACTAAGCACTGAATCAAAAAAAAACAGAGAATAGATTCATGGGCCCCTACCTTAGAATTTATAATATAATGAAAGTCATGTTTGATAGAAAGATTAGATCACATAAAGTAAACGAATGAGGTGGGTTCGTTAACAATTCACAGATGAAAAAATGGCAAAAAAGAAAGCATTCACTCCCCTTCTATATCTTGCATCTATAGTATTTTTGCCCTGGTGGATCTCTCTCTCATTTAATAAAAGTCTGAAATCTTGGATTACTAATTGGTGGAATACTAGGCAATCCGAAACTATTTTGAATGATATTCAAGAAAAGAGTATTCTAGAACAATTCATAGAAGTAGAGGAACTCTTCCTGTTGGACGAAATGATAAAAGAATACCCGGAAACACATCTACAAAAACTTCGTATAGGAATCCACAAAGAAACGATCCAATTGATCAAGATGCACAATGAGGATCGTATCCATACGATTTTGCACTTCTCGACAAATCTAATCTGTTTCGTTATTCTAAGTGGTTATGCTATTTTGGGTAATGAAGAACTTGTTATTCTTAACTCTTGGGTTCAAGAATTCCTATATAATTTAAGCGACACAATAAAAGCTTTTTCTATTCTTTTATTAACTGATTTATGTATCGGATTCCATTCGCCCCACGGTTGGGAACTAATGATTGGCTATATCTACAAAGATTTTGGATTTGCTCATAATGATCAAATTATATCTGGTCTTGTTTCTACCTTTCCAGTCATTCTAGATACAATTTTAAAATATTGGATCTTTCGTTATTTAAATCGTGTATCTCCGTCACTTGTAGTTATTTATCATTCAATGAATGACTGAAAAATGATTCACGGATTCAATTAGAATCTTTCTTACTTTGTATATAAGCAAAGCATGCAAAGTCGTACTTACTTTACTCTTTCTACCCATCAGGGGGATACAATTCCTCCTCTATTTCAGTAATTTTTTTTTTTTTCAGTAAAAGTAAATAGCAGAATCGTGGATAGGGAACTATACTAGTGACCTACCTAATTTTATTGTAGAAATTTTCGGGATCAATGATTGGACCATGCAAAATAGAAATACTTTTTCTTGGATAAAGGAGGAGATTACTCGATCCATTTACGTATCGCTCATGATCTATATAATAACCGGGGCATCCATTTCAAATGCATATCCCATTTTTGCCCAGCAGGGGTATGAAAATCCACGAGAAGCAACTGGGCGTATTGTATGTGCCAATTGCCATTTAGCTAATAAACCCGTGGATATTGAGGTTCCACAAGCGGTACTTCCTGATACTGTATTTGAAGCGGTTGTTAAAATTCCTTATGATATGCAACTGAAACAAGTTCTTGCTAATGGTAAGAAAGGGGCTTTGAATGTGGGTGCTGTTCTTATTTTACCGGAGGGGTTTGAGTTAGCCCCACCTGATCGTATTTCGCCCGAGATGAAAGA